TACGCCTGAAATAGGATTTTAGGGATAAGAAATAAACTAACCAAACCATGGATAAATCCAAGCGAACTTTTCTTAAATCCAAGCGATCTTTTCGTAGGCGTTTGCCCCCGATCCAATCGGGGGATCGAATTGATTATAAAAACATGAGTTTAATTAGTCGATTTATTAGTGAACAGGGAAAAATATTATCTAGACGAGTGAATAGATTGACCTTGAAACAACAACGATTAATTACTATTGCTATAAAGCAAGCTCGTATTTTATCTTTGTTACCTTTTCTTAATAATGAGAAACAATTTGAAAGAACCGAGTCGACCACTAGAACTCCTAGTCTTAGAGCCAGAAAAAGATAGGTTTACTCTTTCTTCACTTGAATTCAAATCTCCATCCGAACTCAAATGCGGATTGATATTTTGTTGGAAAAATCCAAGAATCTGGATTGAATTCTCGTTCATGTCGTAAGAAAAAAAAAAAAAAAAAGAATTTGGGAAGAATAATTTTTTTTGAACGTGTTGATTCATATTTATTTTTACTACTTTCTCATATATATTTTACCATATTCTATTCATTTTTATTTTATTTTTTATTCGACCGACCCTCCCGGAGTTCATTCTCCGGGCGACTCCCTTTAAGCGGTGGATTCCTTTCAACTTACTTCTTTTATGATCTCATTGGAAATCATATAAAGACAATTCCTATTTGATATAGCTATTTGTGCAAGTATTTTACGATTAAGAAGCAACTGTCTCTTGTACAGATCATTTATTAATCTACTATAACTATAGCATACCCCCCTTTCTCGAATTGCTGCATTTATTCGAGTGATCCACAAACGACGAAAATTTCTTTTTTGCTTATCCCTATCCCGATGAGCCGAAACCAAAGCTCTTATTTTTTGTTGAGTAATAGTTCGAGTAAGTCTTGAATGAGCCCCCCGAAAGCTTGATGCAAATAAACGAATTTTTGTTCTACGTCTCCGAGCGATATATCCCCGTCTAATTCTGGTCATTGAATAAATGAAACTTTAACGAATAACTAATAGATTTCCTTTCTTTTAGTTATTCTTTTGCCCCTTTCCTAGTATATTAATAACAAAACGGATTTTTCCAATGTATAAACTAAAAATTCCAATGGCTTTGGCTACTATAACCTTCCCAACCACTATTTTTTATTTTTTCTAGGCATTTCGCCTCGAAATACGAAATTGTACTATATATACTAGTTGTACTATATATACTAGGTATTAATAAAAGATAAAGAAATAGTGGATTCCATCGTTTCTATGGTTACTTCTTAAACGGTGAGGTCTTCTCTATACACCGGAGCCTTTACTTCATTTAATCAATGTTATTGCTAACTTGTATAGTTCACATTCTTCGGCTCTACCCATGAATTATTCAGTAATAGGTCTTTCACAACGAGCTCTACCTATACAGTAACGGTATTTAATTATGAAGCTTGGCTGGGTAGCTGACCCTGTTAGTCCGTTCTTACAAGAGGCGCCTATGTTAACTAAGATTTCCTCCGCTTAATGGATAGCCATTTGCTACCAATGGAGAATTGCTTCTCATCTTGAATTGAGGTGAGTGGATTTACACCAATAGAAACCATAAATTTCATACACAATAAAAGGGATCTGATTCATTTTCTTATTTTTAGATTTTAGATTTTTTCCCTTCTATCCTATTTGATCATTGATATTCGAACATTGTTCTCTTTCCTTTGTTCTAGTTCATGATCTGAACGAGTCGCACATACACCCTAGTACATGTTCCTCTACGCTGAGGGCATCCCCGAAGCGCGGGGGATTTTGTGACATTTCTAATTGGCTGTCTTGTATTTCTAATAAGTTGTTTAATCGTTGGCATGTTGAATCATATACATAATGGGCTGGTTTAGATCGATCCTAACCGCATGATTTTGAATTCCTTTTATTCAATCAATAGATTAAGAGTAAATAAAAGTCATAGAATATTAAACTCGGCAGGGTTAACTTCAAATCACGAATTGACGCGATATTGTCATTCAACCGCTACAAGATCAACAATCCCATAAGCTTGGGCCTCTGTTGCTGACATAAAAATATCTCTTTCCATGTCTTCGGATACAACCCATATAGGTTTGCCCGTTCTTTGTACATAAACCCTTGTCAGGGTTTCGCGCAGTTTCAGCAGTTCTCCCACTTCCAGGATGAATTCTCCCGTTGCTACTTCAGAAAAAGAACCAGCAGGTTGATGGATCATTACCCTGATGATATAAGATAATAAAAGGTTTCTCTATTTCGCATGATGAGGGGAAGATAAAAGAAACATAAAAGAATAACAAGAAAAAAAGATAGAATCGAAGAACCGTACGGGCATTATGCATTGCATACGGCTTTACAATAAAATTGACCCTTTACCATTCATTTCATTAAAGAAATAAAAAAATAGGATCGATCAGACCCCGGTCGGTAAATGATCAACTTACCACCCTTCCTTTCGGAGGAATTCCAAAATAC